TCGAATTTCCACAAAAGATAATTTTTTCTTTCAATACTTACTCCTCATTAGTTAACAATTCTAATGATTAGATTCGTATGCTTAATTCTGATAGTTAAGGTCAAATGATTATTCATCAAATTTTTTGTATTTTAATTAAATAGGAGGTATTTCTATGTTCAAATGGCGGTGCAATTTTGTATTTTCCAATGAGAAGGTAGAACATAGGTGTGGGCCAAGTAAATCAATAGATAGTGTTGATAGTATTGGACATACAGATAGAAGTGAACAACCTATTCTAAACGATATGGAAAAAAAGGTTCCTAGTTGGAATCGTATTAGTAATTATAGTTTCAATAATGTTGATTATTTATTTGATATCAGGAATATTTGGAGTTTGATCTCTGATGACACTTTTTTTGTTAGGGATAGTAATGGTGATCGTTACTCTATATTTTTTGATATTGAAAATCATATTTTTGAGGTTGACAATGATAGTTCCTTTATGAGTGAACTAGAAATTATTGTTTCTAGTTATTTGAATAGGGGGTCTAAGAAAAAGAATCATACATGTAATGATACTGAATCCAGTTGGAAAAAGAACATTATTAGTAGCATTGATAGTTATCTTCGTTTTGAAGTCAGTATTAATAGTTCTATTTCGAGTAGTACCAACAATTACAGTGAAAGTTACATTTATAATTTCATTTGTACTGAAAATAAAAATAGTAGTGAGAGTGATCGTTCTAGTATAAGAACTAGTCAAAATATCGATGATTTGGATATTAGAGTAGAATCCAATCATAATGATAATCCTTTCCATAAATTCAGACATTTATGGGTTCAATGTGAAAATTGTTATGAATCACATTATAAACAATTTTTTGGTGAAAAAATGTATATTTGTGAATTTTGTGGATATCATTTGAAAATGAGTAGTTCAGATAGAATTGAACTTTCGATTGATCCCGGAACTTGGGATCCCATGGATGAAGATATAGTATCTGTAGACCCCATTGAATTTGATTCACCCGTTGAATTTGATGAAGAACCGGATTCTGATAGAGATCATATCGATTTTTCAGAAGAAGAACTGGATTCTGATTCTTATATAGATCGTATCGATTCTTATCAAAGAAAGACAGGTTTAACTGAAGCTGTTCAAACAGGCATAGGTCAACTAAATGGTATTTCCGTAGCTATTGGCGTTATGGATTTTCAGTTTATGGGGGGTAGTATGGGATCCGTAGTAGGCGAGAAAATTACTCGTTTGATCGAATATGCTACTAATCGATCTCTACCTGTCATTATTGTGTGTGCTTCTGGAGGAGCACGCATGCAAGAAGGAAGTTTGAGCTTGATGCAAATGGCTAAAATTTCTTCTGCTTTATATAATTATCAATTAGATAAAAAGTTATTCTATGTAGCAATTCTTACAGATCCTACAACCGGTGGAGTAACAGCCAGTTTTGCTATGTTAGGAGATATCATTATTGCTGAACCTAATGCAACCATTGCATTTGCGGGTAAAAGAGTAATTGAACAAACATTGAATACGACAGTACCCGAGGGTTCACAAACATCTGAGTATTTATTCGAAAAAGGTTTATTCGACCCAATAGTACCACGTAATCTTTTAAAAGGTGTTCTGAGTGAGTTATTTCAACTCCACGGTTTCTTTCCTTTGAATCACAGTTCCAAAAATTAAAGTATAGCACTAGATTCGTTTATTTTATTTGTAGCGAACAAAAATAAATATTTAATTCATCGTAATCGTAATTAAAAGAAACAATATATATATTGTTTTCCTTGTTGACATAAGTTCTCCTTGTAAATAGACAGAGGTTTCGGATAATTATATTTTTTCTTTTGTTTTTTATTTATAATTATTTATTTAATATATTAATTTAATATATTAAAATTCAAATAATATTAATTATTATTTTAACTTATATTATAATATTCATTATTATATTACTTATTATTTAATATTTAAATATATATATATATATTCTAAATATTATAGTTTCTATCTAATCATATAGCTAATAGAATTATAGTTGATATTATTTATCACTTAAAAATAATATTATTTACAATATAATAATAACTTGATATTACTTATGATAGATATATCCTAAATAAGCATAAGAGGATATCTTTTTCTTTTTAATAGATAGAAATATTAATAGATAGAAATAGTAAATCGAGGCATCTATTCTATGACAGATTTCAACTTACCCTCCATTTTTGTACCTTTAGTGGGCCTAGTATTTCCGGCAATTGCAATGGTTTCTTTATTTCTTCATGTCCAAAAAAATAAGATTGTCTAGACCCAATGGTAATGAATCTTATCAAGTGATTTCAACACTGTATGATAATACGGATATTTATTTCGTGTAATATGGTATGATATGTGGCTTTTGCCAAACACACAAGTGAAAGAACTTTTATGCGGATATATAATATCTGTATAAATGCATGTATATGTGGATATAGCTTGTTCAAAATGAATTAGCGAATATAAAAAAAGGAAAGTCAATGTATCTAACTAATTACTCCCGATGTTTCACATAACAATAGTGCTAGTTGGTGAAAGTGACTTCGGGGTCAAGAAAGGTAAAGTCAAATTTATTTGGGTTATTCGCTCAATTCCAATCGAATGTAACTGAATGCAGTATAGTATGAATTGGCGATCAGAACATATATGGATAGAACTTATAACGGAATCTCGAAAAACGAGTAATTTTTGCTGGGCCTGTATCCTTTTTTTAGGTTCACTAGGATTCTTAGTGGTTGGAACTTCCAGTTATCTTGGTAGGAATTTGATCTCTGTATTTCCATCTCAGCAAATCGTTTTTTTTCCTCAAGGGGTTGTGATGTCTTTCTATGGGATCGCGGGTCTGTTCATTAGCTCCTATTTGTGGTGCACTATTTCGTGGAATGTAGGTAGCGGTTATGACCGATTCGATAGAAAAGAGGGAAGAGTGTGTATTTTTCGTTGGGGATTTCCTGGAATAAATCGTCGCATCTTCCTTCGGTTCCTTATGAGAGATATCCAATCAATCAGAATAGAGGTTAAAGAGGGTCTTTATACTCGTCGTGTCCTTTATATGGAAATCAGGGGCCAAGGAGCCATTCCCTTGACTCGTACTGATGAGAATTTGACTCCACGAGAAATTGAACAAAAAGCTGCTGAATTAGCCTATTTTTTGCGCATACCAATGGAAGTACTTTAAAACGAACTCGAACTAAAGTAAAGAATAAATATCCTCTCAAGGTGGGGAAAAGAACTTGCTAATTCCCCTTTTTAATAAAAGGCAAGTTTCCTGATTCTTTTATACTAGAAGTCTAATCTAACTAACTAATCTAATAATTAATTTATAGATATAAATTAATCAAACCTATCCGAACATATATTTCGTAATACATAATTCATCTTTTTAGGCCCATGATTTTTAATTGATACCCTTTTTCTGATTATACAGTAAAAGATTTCGTTTCGAAAGAATTAATGTAAGTTTTTTGGTCTCGAAACTTGATTCGTTACTTAAAGTGGGTTTTGGAGTATTCATCGAAAGGAACAAATGAAAATGAAATTGGTTTGAATTTGCCCAATTGAGATATCTGAAATATATTACAAATAAAAAGGAAAGGGATAGATCCAGAGGTCACTACTTTGTTATACAACTCGTGCTTCAGAGAAATATCAGATAGAGTCGACGAATGAAGCAGGTTCATTAAAAATTCAAATTAAATTCACAGATCAAAATGAAAAAAAAGAAAGCATTGGCCTCCCTTCCCTATCTTGCATCTATGGTATTTTTGCCCTGGTGGGTCTCTTTCTCTTTTAATAAATGTCTGGAACCTTGGGTTACTTATTGGTGGAATAGCAGACAATCCGAAACTTTTTTAAATCATATTCAAGAGAAAAACGTTCTAAAAAGATTCATAGAATTAGAAGAACTATTCCTATTGGATGAAATGATAAAGGAATACCCGGAAACACATATACAAAAACTTCATATAGGAATACACAAGGAAACAATACAATTGGTCAAAGCATGCAATGAATATGATCTCCGTATCATTTTACATTTCTCGACAAATATAATCTGTTTCACTATTCTAAGTGGTTATTTTATTCTGAGTAATGAAGAACTCGTTATTCTGAATTCTTGGGTTCAGGAATTCCTCTATAACTTAAGTGACACAATAAAAGCTTTTTCGATTCTTTTAGTTACTGATTTATGGGTCGGATTTCACTCGACCCGTGGTTGGGAACTAATGATAGGTTTGGTTTACAACGATTTTGGATTGGATCATAACAATCAGATTATATCTGGTCTTGTTTCCATTTTTCCAGTTATTCTAGATGCAATTGTTAAATATTGGATTTTTCATTATTTAAATCGTGTATCTCCTTCGCTTGTAGTAATTTTTCATTCAATGAATGAATAAAGAACTCATTTGATCTCATCATATCAATAAAATTAGAATCCTTCTTCCTTTATAAATAAATAGAAATTAAGCATTTAATTAAAAATTTTACTTAATTCCTTATACTTTCATCTGCTCAAGGTATTCATCGTATATTCCAGTACAATTATTCTAGTACAATGCCAGACTCGTGTATAGGTAACTATACTAGTTACCTATCTAATTTATTGTAGAAACTCCGAAATTAATGATTGGACATGCAAAAAAAAAATGCTTTTTCTTGGGTAAAGGAAGGGATGACTCGATCCATTTCTGTATCGATCATGATATATGTAATAACTCGGTCATCCATTTCAAATGCATATCCCGTTTTTGCGCAGCAGGGTTATGAAAACCCGCGAGAAGCAACGGGACGAATTGTATGTGCCAATTGTCATTTAGCTAATAAACCCGTGGATATTGAAGTTCCGCAAGCTGTGCTCCCTGATACTGTATTTGAAGCAGTTGTCCGAATTCCTTATGATAAGCAACTGAAACAAGTTCTTGCTAATGGTAAAAAGGGGGGTTTGAATGTAGGGGCT